TTACTTAAAAATAGTCCTGTCCTTATTCGTTTATAAGCTTTGTGTTTTGGATTCTCGAATCAAATTTTTTAGTTGTACTTTAACGAAAAGTTAGGGTAAACTTAGTACAATTTATTTTACTTTTGTTGTAATTCTTTGTTTATACTACCAAAGTATAATTTAATTAATGTTAATATAGAAGGGGCTATGCCCTATTATTAATATTATATAATTATAATAATTATAATAGTATTATATAAGATATTTATATATGGATATGATATATATATATATAAGATATTTATATATATGATATGATATATGTATATAAGATATTTATATGAGGCTATTACATATATGAATATAATATATATATATATAAGATATTTATATATATGATATGATATATATATATATAAGATATTTATATATATATATATGTAACATCTATGTAGTGGTAGTTAAAATTTTTATGGTACTATTAAAAGTAGATTGGCTTTTTCTTTCTGGATTTATTTTTCAAAAAATAATTATATTTCTTTTTGATTTAAAAGTTTTATCCTTGCTAATTAATCCTTTTAATTTTATTTTATATGCTAGTCTTGTTTCTAAAAGTGACTATAATGCAGTGGTTAATATTGGTTTTCAATTCACTTTGGATACAGTAAATTTTTTATTCCTGTCAAATTTCGTGCCAGCAGTCGCGGTTACACGATGGGGGGCAAGGATTATTTTTGGTTTAATAGTAATTTTATTTTTTACTATACTTAGATTATTTTAGGTGAAATTTATATTTCTAACTAATGTATTTTTTTATTCTATGAAACTTGAGATTAAAACGAGGATTAGATACCCTCTTATATTAAGTGTTAATTTTGCCTGGGTAGTATTAGTTATGTTCTTGAAACCCAAAGGATTTGGCGGTATTTTATTCCGTTCAGAGGAGCCTGTCCTGTAATCGATATTACACGATATTTTCTACTTATTCTGGTTCTCAGTTTGTATACCTCCGTCATAAGGGTGTCTTTTTAGAGTTAATTCCCGGCTTTATTCAATGTATAGATGTCAGGTCAAGGTGCAGTTTATGAATAAGTTGAGATGGGCTACATTAAATATATTTAAACGGATATGGTTTATTTATAGGCTATTGAAGGTGGATTTGAAAGTAAAATTTATTGATTAGGTTTTTTGAATTTGCTTCTAAAATATGCACACATCGCCCGTCGCTCTCGTGATAAATGAGATAAGTCGTAACATAGTAGATGTATTGGAAAATGTATCTAGTAAGTCGGATTAAAGCTCTATTGTAGAGTACCCCACTTACGCTGGGGAGGTAGATTGTGCGATTCAATTTAATCTGATTAATAATTCCCTTACTGTTTTTTATTTATTCTTATTGGAGAAGTAACTTTATTTTTAGTACATTATTGAAATAATTTTGTTGGTGATAGTTTATTAGTACCGTGAGGGAATAGGTGAAATATTGTGAAAACTTTAATTTTTTGAAAGTATGATTAACTTACAGTACCTTTTGTATCAGGGTTGATTTATTATATTTAATGTATTTTTATTTCTCGATTTTGCAAGAGCTGATTTATTAATTTGGTTACTGTAGCATAAGTATCATTAATATTTATCTGAGGAGATATTTTATTCGTTTGTAAGGGTATCTAGTTCTTTGGGAGTTAAATTAAATTTATTTTTATTACTTATTTATTTTATTATTGAAATATTTATTTGGTAATTTATTGATTGTAGGGGCTAATCTCTGCATTTTTCTATAATTGGCTAATTCTTAGGTTTAGTAGGGTTAAAATCATCCTTCTTTTAATTACGTTATAGTTTGTTCTATTTTATTTAGATTTATTGGTTTTTAGTATTTTACTGAAGTTTTTTGTTTAATTTTTTATCATTATAAATAATGATTGAATTAGTATAGTTTATTGTTTTTTATTACTTTAGTGGGATCTTTTTTTAAGGAACTCGGCAAATTTAGTTGCTCGCCTGTTTATCAAAAACATGTCCTCATGTTTATTATATGAGGTCAGGCCTGCCCGGTGATTTATTTAACGGCCGCGGTATTTTGACCGTGCAAAGGTAGCATAATCATTAGTCTTTTAATAGGAGGCTGGAATGAAGGGCTTGACGAGGCACTATCTGTCTCAATTTAATAATCTGGACTTTAGCTTTTGAGTGAAAAGGCTCAAATTTTTTTGGAAGACGAGAAGACCCTATAGAGCTTGATGGTCTTTTTTCTATCTTTTTTGTTTTATTTTTAGTGGTATTAACTTCGACTTTTTTGTTGGGGCGACAAAAGATATATATTTAACTTTTATTATTTATTTTACATTAATGTATGGGCTTTAGATCCAGTATTACTGATTAATAGAATAAGTTACCTTAGGGATAACAGCGTAATCTTCCTTCAGAGCTCAAATTTACAGGAAGGCTTGCGACCTCGATGTTGGATTAAGATAATTGTTAGGTGTAGCAGCCTAATTAATAGGTCTGTTCGACCTTTAAATTCTTACATGATCTGAGTTCAGACCGGTTTAAGCCAGGTCGGTTTCTATCTCCAATTTTTTTGTAATTTTTAGTACGAAAGGACCATTATTATAAGATATTCTTTGTTTTTGACTTCTATTAACTATTTTGGCAGAAAAGTGCTATGGATTTAGGATCCATTTATGTAAGGAATTTACAAATAGTACAATGCAACTTTTTGATGTTCTTGCGAGTTTTATGGGGGGTCTTCTCTTAGTTATTTGCGTTTTAGTGGGGGTTGCCTTCTTGACTTTGCTGGAACGTAAGGTTTTGGGTTATATGCAAGTTCGTAAAGGTCCTAATAAGGTTGGGTACTGTGGTTTCCTACAGCCCTTCTCAGATGCTATTAAACTGTTTAATAAGGAGCAAACTTACCCCTCTAGTTCAAATTATTTACCTTATTATTTTTCTCCTGTTTTTAGTCTATTCATTTCTTTGTTTTGTTGGTTGGTTGTACCTTTTTATGGGGGATTATTTGTTTATAATTTCGGCTTGTTATTTTTTTTAAGATGTACTAGATTGGGTGTTTATACAGTTATGGTTGCTGGGTGGTCTTCTAATTCTATTTATTCTTTGTTAGGGGGATTACGAGCTGTTGCTCAAACTATTTCCTATGAGGTAAGATTGGCATTAGTTTTAATGTCATTTATTTTCTTAAGTGAAGGTTACTCTTTACTTAGATTTTTTGTTTATCAGGATTATGTTTGGTTTGTTTTTTTAAGTTTTCCGTTAATGATTGTTTGATTTGCTTCTTGTCTAGCTGAGACAAACCGTGTTCCTTTCGATTTTGCTGAGGGTGAGTCTGAATTAGTCTCCGGATTTAATGTAGAGTACAGAAGTGGTGGTTTTGCCCTAATTTTCATATCTGAGTATGCTAGCATTCTTTTTATGTCGATATTAATTGTTGTTCTTTTTTTTGGTTGTGCTGTTAATTCAATATTCTTTTATTTTGAGGTGGTTCTTATTTCCTTTTGTTTTATTTGGGTTCGTGGAACTTTACCCCGTTACCGTTATGATAAGTTGATATATTTAGCTTGGAAGAGCTATTTGCCGGTAGCTTTAAATTATTTAATTTTTTTTATGGGGGTAAAGGTGGCCCTAGTCTCCCTCACATTATAATGTATAAAATGTAGTAAAGCCCGTAAGGCTCTTATCCTTATCTTATACTTTCAAAATACATGCTTCTTAAAGCTTACGGGCTACTTTATTATTTTATCTCAAAAACTTATTGTTAATGGATGGATTACGTAGAATCTGAAATATACTACAGTTAGTACTTGGCCAGTTAAGATGTATGGCTCTTCCACTGGACGGGCTCCAATTCATGTTAGCAGCCCTACTGTTCTTACTATTATTCAAAATAATACTTGGTTTATAGGGTAACATCTTAATCTTCGGAAATTACTTTTGTATATGGGCATGATGAATAAAATGGCAATTGATATCACTAGTGATATTACTCCTCCTAACTTATTAGGGATAGAGCGTAGAATTGCGTATGCAAAAAGGAAGTACCATTCCGGCTGGATATGAACAGGTGTTACAAGAGGGTTTGCCGGAATAAAGTTGTCAGGGTCTCCTAGTATATAGGGGTTAATTAGAGATAATAGAGTTAACATTATAATTAACGCTACGAATCCGGTCAGGTCTTTTCATGTGAAATAAGGGTGGAATGGTACTTTATCTCTGTCTCTATTAATCCCTGTTGGGTTGTTTGATCCCGTTTGATGTAAAAATAGTAGGTGGACTATTGTTGCTGCTACTACTATAAATGGTATTACAAAGTGAAATCTGAAGAATCGGGTTAAAGTTGCGTTATCTACTGCAAATCCCCCCCACACTCATTGTACTATGACCGTACCTAGGTACGGCACAGCTGATAACAGATTTGTAATAACTGTGGCCCCTCAGAATGATATTTGTCCTCAAGGTAGTACATATCCTATGAAGGCTGTACCTATTACTAGGAATAGGATTACTACACCAACCGATCAGGTGTGTGTGTACTTGTATGATCCATAATAAATGTTTCGTCCAATATGTAAGTAAATACAAATAAAAAAGAATGATGCACCATTCGCGTGTAGTGTCCGTAGGATTCACCCATAGTTGACATCTCGGCAGATGTGGTTGATTCTATAGAAAGCTATCTCAATATTGGCTGTATAATGTATGGCTAAAAACATTCCTGTAAAGATTTGTATAATTAGGCAAAGTCCTAATAGTGACCCAAAGTTCCATCACATAGTGATGTTTGATGGGGTTGGAAGATCAACTAGTGCGTTGTTAGCAATTTTGAAAAGGGGGTGAGATAGTCGTATTGGAGCGTTCATTAGCTATTTCTTCGTAGGGGACCTGAATGTGATTCAGTAATTTTTACTACTACGACCAGAGTGAGTAGTAAGTATAGAATTACCGCCATAGTTATCAAGCTGTAGGGGTAGTTGAATAGTCTTCTTATTATTTCTTTATCAATTATTATTTCTTCATTATCTGGCGTATTGTTACTTAATATCAGGGGTTCTATTATTAGGAGGGCTGGCATTATGACGGTCAAGGTGATTATTGTACTTATTCATTTATATCTTCTTGTGAATAGTTCATTAGATGCCACACTTGTTAAGTAAATAAATAGCACAAGTATTCCCCCTAGGAATACTAGGAATAACATATAAGAAAACCATGCATTTTGTGAGAAATTGTTTGTAATGAGTCTAATTAAAACGGTTTGAATTATTAATACGATCCCTGTTGATGCAGGGTGTTTTATTTTACAAAATCCGATAGCCCCACATAAGGCCAAAAAACATAAGATCATTTGTCTGATACAGAGGGTAGTTTAATTAAAATTTTAATTTTGGGGATTAGGTATGGAGTGTTAAGTTCTCCCCTTCTGATTTGGGAGTTTTAGGAGAAATTTATCTCAATTTTGGTTTACAAGACCATTGTTTTTATAAACTACTATAACTAATGTTAATATTTTATGTTTTTCTCTTTTACTTATTTTTTGGGGCGGGCGTTCTTTCCTTTGTTAGAAAGCGTAAACATTTGCTTTCTACTTTGCTTAGTCTTGAGTTTATTTTTTTATCTCTTTTTTTTTTCATGTTCATTCTTTTGGTTTTTTGTTTGTTTGATCTTTATTTTTTAATGTATTTTCTTGGGTTTAGAGTTTGTGAGGGTGCTTTGGGTCTTTCTGTTTTGGTTTCCATAATTCGCAGTCATGGTAGAGATTTTTTTGGTGTTTTTAATATTGTTCAATGTTAAAGTTTATTTTCCTTATTATTTTTATGATCCCCCTATGTTTTTTTGTTAATTACTGGTTGTTGGTTTCTTTCCTTTTTCTTTTTTCTTTTGTTTATATGGTTTTTGGTTGTTCTTTTTTTTCTGTTTCTGGCTTAGATTATTACTTTGGTTCTGACGTTCTTTCTTATGGTCTTATTTTACTAAGTTTTTGGATTTGTGGGCTAATATTGCTTGCAAGTGGCTCTGTTTATAGTTCATCTAATTATGTTTCTTTGTTTCTTTTTATAAACTTATTACTTTTACTTTTTTTGTTGTTAACTTTTTCTAGTTTGAGATTTTTAATGTTTTATGTTTTTTTTGAAAGATCTCTTATTCCCACTTTCCTTTTAGTTTTGGGGTGGGGATACCAGCCTGAACGTGTTCAGGCTGGTATTTATTTGGTTTTCTATACCTTATTTGCTTCTTTCCCCCTACTTCTTTCTATTTTTAATTTTTATATTGGAGGTTTTACTTTAAATATTTACATATTTTTTTCTGTTAATTTTGAGGCGGGTCTTTATGTTTATGTTTCTGTTGTTCTTGCCTTTTTGGTAAAGTTGCCTATATTTATTTTCCATCTTTGATTGCCCAAGGCTCATGTTGAAGCCCCTGTTGCTGGATCTATGATTTTGGCGGGTGTTCTGTTGAAGTTGGGTGGTTATGGGCTATTACGTGTTTTTTCCTTGATTTATTTTTTGGGTGTTACTTTCAATTATTTTTTAATTAGTGTTGGTTTGGTTGGGGGAGTTTTAGTCAGTTTAATTTGTTTGCGTCAGGTTGATTTAAAATCTTTGATCGCTTATTCTTCTGTTGCCCATATGGGAATTGTTTTGGGGGGCCTTATAACTATAACTTATTGGGGTATAAGTGGCTCATATACTTTAATGATTGCTCATGGTCTTTGCTCTTCAGGTATGTTTTGTCTAGCCAATATTTCTTATGAACGACTTAGTAGTCGTAGATTGCTTATTAATAAGGGCCTTATTAATCTCATGCCTGGGATGAGACTTTGGTGGTTTTTGCTTTGTTCTTCTAATATTTCTGCACCTCCCACACTCAATTTATTGGGGGAGATTAGTTTATTTAATAGTATTGTTTCTTGAAGTTGATTAACTATATTTTTATTATCTTTTCTTTCCTTTTTTAGTGCTGGTTATACTCTATATTTATACTCTTATTCCCAGCATGGGAAGGTCTTTTCTTGTCTTTATAGCTTTAGTTCTGGTACTTATCGTGAGTATTTGTTGTTATGTCTTCATTGACTTCCTTTAAATTTATTTATTTTGAATGTTGGTCTATTTTTTAATTGGCTGTATCTTAAGTAGTTTAATAAAAATTATAGCTTGTGGTGCTATAGATGCAATTTATTGCCTTGGGTAATTAGTTGGCGGTTAAATGTTTGTTTTTTTTCTTTTAATTTTTTATTGTTTTTTGGTTTATTAAGTCTTTTTTTGGGGGGCTATTTTCGTTTGTATGATCTTTGTTATTTTATTGATTGATATGTTTGTTCTATTAATTCTGTTGATATTGTTATAACTTTTCTTTTTGATTGAATGTCATTAATTTTTATGGGATTTGTTCTTTTTATTTCTTCTATAGTTATTTTATATACTCGTGATTATATAGATGGTGATGTTTATATTGTTCGTTTTGTCTTGTTGGTTCTTTTGTTCGTTTTGTCTATAATGTTACTTATTATTAGTCCTAATATAGTTTCTATTCTTTTGGGTTGGGACGGCCTTGGGCTAGTTTCTTATTTGCTGGTTATTTATTATCAGAGATCTAAGTCTTATGGTTCTGGGATGTTGACTGTGATATCTAATCGTTTGGGTGATGTTGCCTTTCTTTTGGGTATTGCTTGGATATTTAATTTTGGTTCTTGAAATTATGTTTTTTATGTTGATATAATGGGGGAGAGATTGGAAGCTTGTTTGGTTTCTTTTATAATGATTTTTGCAGCTATGACTAAGAGTGCTCAAATTCCTTTTTCCTCTTGACTTCCGGCTGCTATAGCAGCCCCCACCCCTGTTTCTGCTTTGGTTCATTCTTCTACTTTGGTTACGGCTGGTGTTTATTTGATAATTCGGTTTAATTCTTTGGTTATAGGTTCTGGATTTTCTTTTTACTTATTGGTTGTGGGGGGTGCGACTATGTTTATGTCTGGTTTGGGGGCTAATTTTGAATTTGATTTGAAAAAAATTATTGCTCTTTCTACTTTAAGTCAACTTGGTTTAATGATAAGTATTTTATCTATAGGATATCCTGACTTAGCTTTTTTCCATCTTCTCACTCATGCTTTGTTCAAGGCCCTTCTCTTTATGTGTGCTGGCTCTATCATTCATAATTTAGGTGATTGTCAGGATATCCGCTATATGGGCTCTCTTATTGGCTATATGCCGGTCACTTCAGCCTGTTTTTGTGTTTCAAATCTTGCTTTATGTGGCATGCCCTTTCTTGCGGGGTTTTATTCTAAGGATTTGATTTTGGAGTTAAGTTCTTTATCCTTCTTAAATTTAGTTAGTTTCTTTTTCTTCTTCTTTTCGACGGGTCTTACTGTCTGCTATACTCTTCGTCTTCTTTCTTTTACCGTTTTTGGCGGGCCTTATATAGTTCCATCTAACTGTGTTAGAGATGACTCTCTGAACATGAATGTTGGAATGTATTTTATAGTTTTTATATCAGTTGTTGGGGGCTCATTTTTGTCCTGGATTATTTTCCCTGTTCCTATGATAATCTGTTTACCTTTCTTACTTAAAATTTTAGCCCTTTTGGTTAGTATTTTTGGTGCTATTGCGGGCTATTTTTTTTCTTTTTATTCTTACTCTTATTCTTTAATTGGTTTATTTTTTTTGGTCCCCTCTTCTTTTTCTGGTTCTATATGGTATATGCCCTACCTCAGTACGCGGGGTGTTTGTGTCGGTCCCTTGAGTTCAGGTCAAGTTTTACTTGATTCTTTTGATCATGGCTGATGTGAGTTGTTGGGTGCTCAGGGGTTTTATTATTTTTTTCGTAATGTTTCTCGTTTTGTTCAATCCTTACAGATTAATTTAGTTAAGGCTTATTTATTTTCTTTTTTATTTTTCGTCTTCGTCTTTTTCTTATTTTGTCCGAGTAGCTTAAATTTAAAGCTTTACATTGAAGCTGTAGTTATGATTATTTATATCCTCTGATATTTATAAAAAAAATTCTTTTATCTTTACATTGAAAATGTAATGTTTTATTAAACTACATAAATTTTTAGGGGTAATAACGGATTTTAACCGCTAGATAAACAAGTTAGCGGCTTATTATCGTTTCTACTTTCCCCCTTAATTGGAATTGATTTTCAGTTTTATCATTAACAGTGATAGGCCTCTATTTTTGGCTTCAATTAATTAAATGAAGACATTTGCGTGTCAATTTTCAGGTCGAAACTGATTGTGATTCTTCACTTTTCATTTAAGACAGATTGATTTTTCAATACTTTCTAATTGCAAATTAAATGTTATTTTTAACTACAGTCCTAATTGGATCATTCAAGTGAGCCTTGCTGTCATTCGTAGTATAATCCTGCTAATAAAATTACGATTACTACTCTGAACGTGATTATTCATTCTGTTGGTTCAGATGATGGTAGTACTATTATTACGGGCAGGATTATGGCAATTTCTACGTCAAAGATAAGGAAGATTACTGCTACTAGGAAGAATTTGAGTGAGAATGGGATCCGTGCTTTGTAGAACGGGTCAAACCCGCACTCAAATGGTGTTCTTTTTTCTCGATCAATGATGGATTTTATTGAGATTAGGGAGGCTAATGCTATAATAATTGTTCTAATTGTTATTAATAATATGCCCGATATAATTAAGACTAAAATTATTTATTCTGGTTGCTCAGTCCTATTGATTGGAAGTCAATTATACTTTATATACTAAATAAATATCTTCCTCATCAGTAGATTGAAATATATAAGAATAGCCATACTACGTCTACGAAGTGTCAGTATCATGCGGCGGCTTCGAATCCGAAATGATGTTTTGATGAAAAATGATCCTGTAGGTGTCGCAACAGACATACTATTAGGAATGTAGTCCCGATTAATACATGTAGTCCATGGAATCCTGTTGCTACGAAAAATGCTGATCCATATACCGAATCCGCGATGGTGAATGGTGCTTCTATGTATTCATACCCTTGAAGGATTGTGAAATATACTCCTAATAATACGGTAAAAAATAATCCTTGAGTAGTCTGCGATTTATTTTTTTCTATTATTCTATGATGGGCTCATGTTACTGTTACTCCTGAGGCTAGTAGGATTGATGTATTGAGTATTGGGATTGATATGGGGTCGAATGGCACAACTCCTATGGGGGGCCATAATCTTCCGATCTCTACAGTTGGGGACAAACTTCTATGAAAGTATGCCCAGAAGAATGAGAAGAAGAATAGTACTTCTGATGTGATAAATAAGATTATTCCTCATCGTAGTCCAATTACTACAGGTCTTGTGTGCAGTCCTTGTATTGTCCCTTCTCGGGAGATATCCCGTCATCATTGATATATTGTAAGGATAATTAAAATTACTCCAGTTGTAATTAGGTGAGCTCTTTGTAGGTGGAATCATTTTACTATTCCTGACACAAGGGCTATCGCTCCGATTGCTCCTGTTAGTGGCCACGGACTTTGATCTACTAGGTGGTAAGGGTGGTTTTGGTGTGTTGACATTAGTTTACTTCTCTAGAATAAAGGGTTCTTAGAACAGCGAATACGTAGGATTGAATGATGGCTACCGCTGATTCAAGTATTAATAGTGCTACTTGTGTAAATAGTAATAATGTTGTTATTATGTACGTTAATGATGGGCCTGTTCTTCCTATTAGTGTTAGTAATAGGTGGCCAGCGATTATGTTTGCCGCTAGCCGAACGGCTAGCGTTCCTGGCCGAATTATATTTCTGATTGTTTCAATACATACTATGAATGGTATTAGGGCTGGGGGAGTACCTTGAGGTACTAGATGAGCCAATATATGTTGTGTGTGATTTAATCATCCGTAGATTATATAACATATTCATAGTGGCAGTGCTATTGTTAGGGTAAATACTAAGTGTCTAGTTCTTGTAAATAGGTATGGAAATAGTCCTATGAAGTTAATAAATACGATGGTTGAGAATACTGAGATAAATATAATAGTTCTTCCATTTATCCCACCTCTTCCTAAAAGCGTTTTAAACTCTTTATGTAATGTTCTTGTAATTTTGTTTCATATTCTTCTGTATCGTGATGGAATTAGTCAGTATATGGTTGGTAATATTAATACACTGATGAGTGTTGACGATCAGTTTGCTGGCGTCTTAAAAATGGATGATGTGGGGTCGAATACTGAGAATAAGTTTGTTATCATATTCAGTTTATTTTGTTTTGGGGTGGGTGTTCTGTAGTGATTTTACTTGTCATAGGCTTGTATTGATAATAATTTATTGATGCTATAATTGTTACTACTATTGAAAATAAAATAAATAAAATTGTTCATCCTATTGGTGCTATCTGTGGGATTAAAAGATATTGATATTATCAATCATTTTAGGTTGACACTCTAATGTTATTACTTAACTAATCTTTTCATTAGGAGTATTTCGTAAATTTACTATTTTTTGGTTTAAGAGACCATTGCTTACTTTCAGCCACCTAGTGAGGCTTCACTTATTTTTTGAATTCAGTTGAGAAATGTTTTTGTTGTAACTCTTTCAATTGTAATTGGCATAAATCTATGATTTGCTCCACAGATTTCGGAACATTGCCCATAGTAGAGTCCTGGTCTGTTTATGAAAAATCTGGTTTGGTTGATTCGTCCTGGAGTTGCGTCCACCTTTACTCCTAGTGATGGTACTGTTCAGGAGTGTAGGACGTCTGCGGCAGTTACTAGGATTCGTACTTGTGTTTGTATAGGCAGCACTGCCCGGTTATCAACTTCTAGTAGTCGTGTTATCTTTTCTTCTATTTCATTGAATGGTATTATGTAAGAATCAAATTCTACTTGATTGAAGTCCGAATATTCATATCTCCAATATCATTGATGCCCAATTGTTTTTATAGTGATTGATGGTTCTCTTACTTCATCTATTATATATAGAAGCCGTAGGGATGGTATAGCAATCAGAATTAATACAAATACTGGGAGGACTGTCCATGCGGTTTCAATTTTTTGACCATCTAACAGGTTGCGGTTCGTCTGCTTATTTCAGAATATTGATGCTATGATGTAGCCTACTATTACGGTAATGGTAACTAGGATTATTATTGTGTGATCATGAAAGTTGATTATTTGTTCTATTATTGGTGATGCTGATTCTTGAAATCTTAATTGTGCTCATGTTGCCATTTTTAATGGGGGAGGTGAGTCCCCATGAATGGAGCTTAAATCCATAGCACTTTTCTGCCACATTAAAATTTTGTTATTAGTGGTAACTCAGAGAATCTATGTTCTGTTGGTGGTGTTTTTTGATATCATTCAATTGACGTACTAAGTGCTTGTGAGGTGATTACTTGTCGTTGTCCCGCTATGGCCTCTCATATAATAAATAGCAGTATAATCACTCCTATTACTGAGATAGCTCTCCCCAGCGTTGATGCTGTATTTCAAGCAGTGTAAGCGTCAGGATAGTCTGAGTATCGGCGAGGTATTCCCGCTAAACCTAGAAAGTGTTGGGGGAAGAAAGTCAAATTTACCCCAACGAATATTGTTGCAAATTGTGCTTTGAGTATTGTATTATTTATGGTTATTCCTGTGAATAGGGGGAATCAGTGGATTAGCCCTCCTATAATGGCAAATACTGCTCCTATGGATAGTACGTAATGAAAGTGAGCTACTACATAGTAGGTGTCATGTATAGCAATATCAATTGCTGAGTTTGCTAATACAACTCCTGTGAGTCCACCAACAGTAAATAAAAATACAAACCCTAATGCTCATATTAGTGATGGTCTATATTGGAATTGGGTTCCGTGGAGGGTGGCTAGCCAACTAAAGATTTTAATTCCTGTTGGAACAGCAATTACTATTGTGGCAGATGTAAAATAGGCTCGGGTATCTACATCTATTCCTACTGTGAATATATGATGTGCTCATACAACGAATCCTAATACTCCAATTGCGATTATTGCGTAAATTATTCCTAGTACTCCAAATGTTTCCTTCTTTCCTCTTTCTTGGGCGATGATATGAGAAATTATACCGAATCCTGGCAGGATTAGAATATAAACTTCTGGATGCCCAAAAAATCAAAATAGATGCTGATATAAAATAGGATCCCCCCCCCCAGCCGGATCAAAGAATGAGGTGTTTAAGTTTCGATCCGTTAGGAGTATCGTAATAGCCCCAGCTAATACTGGGAGTGATAGTAGTAAAAGGATGGCAGTGATTAACACTGATCATACAAATAAGGGTATTTGTTCCATTTTTATTTCTGGGGATTTTATGTTAATTGTTGTTGTAATAAAGTTGATGGCCCCTAAGATAGATGAAACACCTGCTAGGTGTAAAGAAAAAATAGTTAAGTCAACTGACCCCCCTGTATGGGCAATGTTTCTTGCAAGAGGTGGATAAACTGTTCAGCCAGTTCCGGCTCCTCTTTCTACTAAACTACTTGTTAATAATAGGGTTAGAGCTGGTGGTAGCAATCAAAATCTTATGTTGTTTAGTCGTGGGAAAGCCATATCAGGAGCCCCTAATATCAGGGGTACTAATCAGTTACCAAATCCTCCAATTATAATTGGTATTACTATGAAAAAAATCATAACAAATGCGTGGGCTGTTACTACTACATTATAAATTTGATCATCTCCAATTAGCGAGCCAGGTTGACCGAGTTCTACTCGGATTAATATTCTTAAAGCGGTTCCTACTATTCCGGCCCATGCCCCGAATAGTAAGTATAATGTGCCAATATCTTTATGGTTTGTTGAAAACAATCATTGTCTCATTTTGTATATAATTACCCCTTGATGAGATGGTTGAGAAATTAGACAATAGACTGTAAATCTTTTTACGGGGAAATAATCCTCTCTCGTCAGGTTTTATAGTCAAATTATGATGTTAGATTGCAAGTCTAGAGTTGTTTTAATACTAAAGCCTAAAGGAGTTTACTTTTATTTATAACTTTGAAGGTTATTTGTTTTTTTAACATAAGGCTTTATGTTAAATTTAGACATGTGATTAGGGGGATTCCTAGTAAAGTGATTCCCATTGATAGATATGTGACAACTCTGTTGTCCTGTTGGTTTTGTCATCTTGTTCTTTGGCTTCTGAATGTTAATGATCTATATATTATTCGTATATATATATATAGTGTAATCAGGGTGGTCATTACCATAATTAGGATTAGTAAGTATCTTTGGAATATGATTATATTTTGAATAATGATTCACTTTGGTACAAATCCTATAAATGGTGGTATCCCGCCTAGGGATAATATTCTAATAAACATTATTATTTTTATTTTTCTTTTTGTTTTTATATTAAAAACTTGTTCTAAGTATATAGTTTCTCTCTTTGAGAAAATCACGGTGGCGGCTATGTTTATTCTTACGTATAGTAAGAAATATGTTGTTCAATAATTTCTGCTTATCATTATTGCTATAATTATCCACCCCACATGACTGATTGATGAGTAAGCGAATATTTTGCGGATAGAAGTTTGAGCTAGTCCTCCGATAGCCCCCACTCTTACTCTTGCTACTACTACAGCATTAGTTATTATATTGTTTTTGATTTGATAACTTATTATAATTATAGGGGCGATTTTTTGTCATGTTATTAACGTTAAGCATATTCTTCATTTTAATCCTTCTATTACTCTTGGTATTCATAGGTGAAATGGGGCCGCCCCTATTTTTATAAGAAGGGCTCTCACTAGTATCCCATAGGATAGTCATGAATTGGTTCTTGTTGCTTCTGTGAGAAGGATGGCTATTATTAAAATTGAAGATGCCATTGCTTGAGTTAAAAAATATTTTATAGAGGCCTCTCTTTCGTGGGGGGTGTTATTTCCCTTTATTAGAGGGATAAATGATATTAGATTTATTTCTAAACCAATTCATATTATGATTCATGATCTGGATCTAATAGCCAAAGTGGTTCCTATAATTATAGTGCCTGAAAATAATAGAAAAGATAGATTGATTAAAAAGAGGGAGGATTATATACTCCCATATAAAGGTTATGAGCCTACTAGCTTGCTTAGCTTATCTTTTTCTACTTCTTGGTGTATGATGCACGGGATTTTTTGATGTTCCTGGAACAGTTTAATTCTGTAAGAGGTAATAAAGGTGAACATTTAATATTTCACATTATCTATCCTATCAAGATAGCCCTATTTTCAGGCACTTTATT